GCTTCGGATTGGCTAGTATTCCACCAATTAATAACCCAGGATTCTAGACTTTTTTTAAATGAGAAAGAGATCCACCAAGGCAAAAATACTATAGATGCAAGATATGGGAGGAGAGTGAATGCTTTCTTTTTTGTCATTTTGAATCTGTGAATTTTTAATGAAACGACTTCATTGCTCAACTCTATCCAATCTGTTATTTTTATGAAATGAAATAACAAGGTGAGTTCTATAACAAGAAGGATTACTGAGTTCCTTCCCCAATGCAGAGAAAACACTCATTCTTCGGTTCATTTCAAAATACTTCAATTGGTACGCGCAAGAAATAGGCCAATTCCGCAGCTTTTTGTTCAATTTCTCGCGGAGTCAAATTCTCATCAGTACGAGTCAGTGGAAGGGCTCCCTGTCCTCTAATTTCCATATAAAGTACGGGACGAGGATAAAGACCCTCTTTAACCGCTATTCTAATCGACTGGATATCTCTCATAAGGAATCGAAGAAAGATGCGCCGATTTCTTCCAGGAAATCCCCAACGAAAAATACACACTACTCCTTCTTTTCTATCGAATTGATCATAACCACTGCCTACATTCCACCAAATTGTACACCACAAATAGGAGCTAATGAAGAGACCTGCGATCCCATAGAAAGACATCACGATCCCTTGTGGAAAAAAATGGATTTGCTGAGACGGAAATATGGATATCAGATTTCGACCAAGATAACTAGAAGTTCCCACCAATAGGAATCCTAGTGAACCTAAAAAAAGGATACAGGCCCAGAAGAAATTACTTGTTTTTCGAGACCCCGTTATAAGTTCTATCCATATACGTTCTGATCGCCAGTTCATACTAGATCCAGTTGCATTTTATTGGAAATAACCCCAAAAATTTTGACTTTATGTTTTTGTTCCCGAAGTAACTCTCATCAACTAGCACTATTATGATATGAATCATTTGGAATAATTCAAAGAATCAGTTTGGTAAAAAAGTACAGTATCTCCGCCATAGGATCCCACTATGGATATATACATATAGATATACTGACTTCTGATTTCAGACATCTGCTGATCCTTTTTAAAATAGCTATAATGCTTTTATCCACATATAATGTTTCCGGGCGCATAACAGCGCTTTCACAGGTGTTCGGAAGAAGCCATATCTTGGACTATATTCCAATAAATAGATAACTCTATTAGGATCCAAGTAAAATTCTTGAAATAAATTGATGCGATTGGGTCCCGCCGGATCTAGACAATCTTGTTTTTTTGAACATGAATAGATAAAGAAGCCATTGCAATTGCCGGAAATACTAGGCCTACTAAAGGCACAAAAAAAGAGGGAAAGTTGAAAATTGTCATAGACTATATACCTCGATTTAATATTTGTACCTGTTTTAAAGATATCTTATGATAAGTATATCGATTATAAGTATATAATAATAGGTACAATAAATATAGAACTATAATAAACTATATAAGTGTACCCCGCTTCACCATTCTATTTAGTATTATTGTTCTTTTGTCCTTATCTTCTGATAAAGAACGAAAGAGTTTCTTATAAATTCGCAAAGGATTTTCTTCTATTTTATTCTAACGAACCCGATCCAACAATATACATGGATTCCTTGTAAAAATGAGATTCTCGGGGGAATTTAGCAAAATCCACGATTTCAATTGTATTTTTTATAGATATTGAAATTATTCAATATCTATAAAAAATACGTAAGAAGAGAACATAAATTCTTTTCCAAATTTTGGAGAAGAAAGAGTTAACTCTTTTATCCTGTTGATAGAGTCTTCCTGATCACTAATCAGGAATATAGGTCGAAAGAAAATAGATCTGAAAAAAAAGGAACAATCTAAAGTGAATTTTGATTCAAGGGAAAGAAATCGTGAAGTTGAAATAACTCACTCAGAACATCTTTTAAAGGATTACGTGGTATGATTGGGTCGAATAAGCCTTTGTCGAATAAATACTCAGCCGATTGGGAACCTTCAGGTACTGTCTTATTCAATGTTTGTTCAATTACTCTTTTGCCTGCAAATGCAATGTAGGCATCGGGTTCGGCAATAATGATATCTCCTAACATACCAAAACTAGCGGTCACTCCACCGGTTGTAGGAGATGTAAGGATTGATACATAGAATAACTTTTTGTTTGATTGATAATTATATAAAGCGGACGAAATTTTTGCCATTTGCATCAAACTCAAACTTCCTTCTTGCATGCGCGCTCCTCCGGAAGCACACACTATAATAAGGGGTAGAGATCCATTAGTAGCATATTCGATCAAACGGGTTATTTTTTCCCCTACTACGGATCCCATACTTCCCCCCATGAACCGAAAATCCATAATCCCAATTGCTATGGGAATACCATTTAATTGACCTATGCCTGTTTGAACAGCCTCAGTTAACCCCGTCTCTTTTTGATAAGAATCAATACGATCTGTATAGGATTCCTCCTCTGACTGAAATTCAATGGGGTCTACAGAAACCATG